CTGTCTAGCAGATTCCCTGCTAACCCGAGCGAGCATTCAAATATCTGTCCGACATTCATTCGTGAAGGTACTCCTAATGGGTTGAAGACCATATCAACGGGTGTTCCATCTTGCAAATAAGGCATATCTTGTCTAGGCAAAATTTTTGAAATGATACCCTTATTCCCATGTCTTCCGGCTACTTTATCCCCTACTTTTATTTCACGTTTCTGTGAAATATATACACGAATCGTTTCTGGATTATAACTGGAACCCCCCTTTTTCTGAATCCATCTCACATCAACAACTCGGCCTCTGCCACCTATAGGTAGTTTTAGACAAGTTTCCTTTGCCGTGGATACCTGAATACCAAGTATGGCCCGTAATAATCTATCTTCCGGGGCATATGACGATTCTTTGGCTATCTGTGGCGTTAATTTACCTACTAAAATATCACCCGTTTCTACCCACGACCCCAGCATCACAATTCCATTTCTGTCTAAATTGCGAAGTAAGTGGGCTTCTAAATGTGGTATTTCATTAGTGATTCTTTCAGGACCTTGGCTTGTCACATGAGTCTGAATTTCATATTTCCGTATGTGAAAAGAAGTATAAATATCTCTATATACCAGACGTTCGTTAATAAGTACCGCATCTTCAAAATTGTACCCCTCCCACGGCATATAAGCTACTAATACATTTTTTCCCAAAGCGAGCTCGCCACCAACTGTAGCGGCACCATCCGCTAAAATTTGTCCCTTTTTAATACATTCACCCCGCAGAACCCGAGGTTTTTGATGCATACAAGTATTTTTATTGGAACGTTGATACATAACCAATGGAATGCTTAGAGTGTCCCCATTACCTGATAACATGATCTTGTCAGTATCGGTATAAATGATCTTTCCCTCATGTTCGGCTATAGCGGAAACCCCCGAATCGAGAGCCACTTGGCGTTCCAACCCCGTCCCAACAATGCACTTCTCGGATCGACAAAGTGGAACTGCTTGGCGTTGCATATTAGAACTCATTAAAGCTCGATTTGCATCATTGTGTTCGATAAAAGGAATAAGAGAAGCTCCAATAGAAAAATATTGGAAGGGAAAAATGCTTCGAAGATTAATCTGTTCCCATGTAATAGTCAGGAATTCTTGGCGATATCGAGCTGGAACAACCTGTTCTTCCTGAATACCCCGATTCAACGCTAAAGAATTGCCTGCCGCTACCATATAGTATTCATCTTTACTTGGTGATAAATAAACCACACGTACCTCTTTTGATTTCTCAGAAATTTCATAAAAGGGCCTTTCTAACGACCCCCAATGACCAATCCTCGCATGAATTGCTAAGGATCCAATAAGTCCAACATTGATTCCTTCCGATGTGTCAATTGGGCAGATACGTCCATAGTGACTAGGGTGTATATCTCGTATCCGAAAACTGGCAGTTCGCCCTGTCAAACCCCCAGGACCCAAATAACTCAATTTTCGACCATGAACTATTTGTGTCAATGGATTCGTTCGATCCAAAACTTGAGATAAGGGGTGTAGGCCAAAAAAAGATTCATAAGTGGTTGTTAATGGAGTGGAGGTTACCAAATTATGCGGCGTCGGTATCAATTTATGCCTAATTGCTCCACCTATAGTCCCTCGAACCACATTTTCTAAACGAATCAGAGCCAATCCGAATTGATCTTGTAACAGATCCGCTACAGAACGTATACGTTTATTTTTCAAATGATTCATATCGTCAAGTGTACCCATTCCAAATTTCATTCTGATCAAATGATCTGCAGCCGCCAAGATATCCCGTGGTAACAAAAATGTAATGTTCTGAGGTATATCAAGATTCAGTCTACGGTTTATATTTCGTCGACCAATCCTTCCTAATTCACATCTTTGTTGAAAAAATTTTTTTTGTAATTCCTTACATAAGGACTCCGAAAATACCGGATCCCCGCCTACACAAGCAAATTGTTGATAAAACTCCAAAATTGCATTTTCCTTTGATCCTATTTTTTTTTTTTCCTTATCATTCAGGAAAGACAAGAAAATCTCAGGGTAGCAAACATTATCTATAATTTCTCTTAGATTCGAACCCATAGCTGATGATGGAACTAGAATAGATATTTTTTGTTTCCTACTTACACGCGCCCATATCCTTGCTTTTCTATCAATCTCTAATTCTGATCTTCCTCCCCAATCTGATATTATGGTACCGGTATAGACCGAAATTCCGTTATGATCCAACTCTGAACGGTAATAAATACCGGGGCTTTGCAATATTTGATTGATCACAATTCTGTATATTCCATTTATTATAAAGGTTCCAAAAGAATTCATTAGAGGAATTTTTCCAATAAATATTGTTTGTTCTTGTGTATCCCTACCGTTTTTCCAAATTAATCCCGCGGGCACATATAATTCAGAAGAATATGTGAGTGATTCATACACAGCATCCCGTTCGTTTATCAAGGGTTCTACTAATTGATATGTTTCCACAAATAATTTAAATTCAATTTCTTGATCTGTATCTTCTATTTTTGGAAACCTAGAAAGTTCTTCCGTCAATCCCTGATCAATAAATCTACAAAATCCCTCAAATTGTATCTGACTAAACCCAGGTATTGTAGACATTCCCTGATTTCCATCCCGGAGCATTTTTTTTCCCATTTATTGAAAAAGTCCCATCCATTTTCCAGGTCTCATTCTTTATCGAACCGTATGGATTGATCTAGCAATGATGTGGATTGATCTAGCAATGATGGAACTCTATTCTGTTTACTGAATCACATGAAATTTGACCCAACTCGATATCATAAATCGAATGTATGAAAAATGTACCTGCGGAGAAATAAAGATAATTTTCTACTCTTCTAATTTGCAACAAATACAAATGAATTCATAAAACATTCCCAGTGAATTCATAAAACATTCCCAGAAAAAAATTAGGTAGGACGGTTAGACTTATTTATGAAATCTTATCTTATATAGAATATCAAAAATAATCCAATTTCTACCTATTACTATGATATTAAGATCCGTTAATCGGACACCAGAAAAAAGTAAATGGATTCCAAATTTGATCTGTTCTCTATGAATGAGATAAAGACAGAAAGGAACCTTCTGAAGTTTCTTTTTTTTTCGCACTTAACTTTTTCACGGATTGGATTCCTTTGTTAAAAAAACAAAAGGATTCGCAGAAAGGGAGGCATTTTACCCATTTGTTAGTAAAATTCGTAGAATACCGGTTGAAGTGCCCCCTTAAAAAGTTATTTTTATTAATATTAAGTACACGAAGACTATCTGCATATCGCTTATCCCGGTTCTTGGGTAACGCGGGCCCACGCTATGTTATATCATCATTTCTATTTCCATATATAATTTAAGCACGCTAATTACCTTAATTGCCTGTGGGAATCTCATCTATAAATAAGATCCCAGATTCGGTATATATTTATGTTCCGGGGTTTACATATACACATCATTGTTGTTATATTATACTTGAAATTGAAAAGGATTGATTCAAGAAAATTCTTAATACTTATTAGTATTAGTTGTGTATCAATTGAATTTTCTTGCACTATTAAGGTAAGGAAACACAATTGGAGATCAAAGAACTTTTCATGAATTAACAGTAAATAGTTAATGGGTCCAATTTGCACTAAATTTTTTACTGTGTGACTAAAAAAAAATTCCATCTATTTTCTTGTTTTGGCGACATGGCCGAGTGGTAAGGCGGGGGACTGCAAATCCTTTTTCCCCAGTTCAAATCCGGGTGTCGCCTGATCAAAAAAGAAATATCTTTGCTTGCTGATCGAATCTAAATCGCCGAATTCTCGCCTAGTATAAGCAGAGGAAAAGGGCTCGAACTTTCGATACTTGCTTTATTTTAAGAATCTCGAGATTTAAAGAGTATCAATCTTTGCGCCTGAGATTCCGGCGAGGATTTTCGTATAGTAAGGGCTAGGCTATCAAAACTTCCAATACTAATCGAATGTACTCTCTAATGACTTTTTTTTAATCATATATAGTTGGCTTGCGAATTGGTAGTTGTTGAAAGGGTAAAAGATGCTTGATATACAGACTCGCAAGAATTTATGAGTGCTCAGATAGTCAATCAATATTGGGTGCTGGTTTCTTTTATAGAATCAAAAAACCGAAAGAAAAAATTCTTTCGATAACGCCCAAACAAGAGTGTAATAGAATAGAGGATTTCCCGAGTGTCTTTGTGAAATACTGGGTAGGCCGTAAAGATTAGACCAAATGGTAGATAGAGATGTATTATAGATAGTGTAGATAGTGATCGATCTTAATTGTATATTGTTATACTTTTTTTGATTATATTCGTTTGATTCTAATTATATTAGTATATTAGAAGGGGTAAGAAAAGAAACAACGGGTATTACTGCATGTCTAATTAATAGCATTCCCTTCCTAATTAGCATACAAAAAAATAATTGCGTGTCTTGCTTGTACTTAATGCTTCCAAATTCTACTAGAAATCATATATGAGCTTGTTATGCGTGGAGTTGTTGGTTCATCAATAGTCTTCGTTCAGAATCCCTTTTTGACTCTGCGCCATTGATTACATTATTATTAGTAATTAGTAATCAATAATGAAAGAGTTTCTTTATATTCATAGAGATAGGGGACATAATTCACATGGATATAGTAAGTCTTGCTTGGGCTGCTTTAATGGTAGTCTTTACATTCTCCCTTTCACTTGTAGTATGGGGAAGAAGTGGACTATAGGGTAATTTTTAATTGAGTTGAGTAATCAAACTGTATTACATTACTAGTTTTATTTTATAAGTGTTCTGCAAAGCGTTTTTAAAGAAAGATATCTTCATTTCAAAATCAAAATTTGGAATCCAATTAAAGTATAAAGTAATAGATGAAGAATAACTTTTCACTCAAACAAATATTGAACCCCGCGCCGCGCTCCTATTTTGAAAGTAATAAGGAATACGCATCATATGCCGTTTTTCCAACGGAATTCGCCCTAAAAATAGTTATAGTTCGACGAACTGGCTCTTAACAGAATTCTATAGGGATATTACAATGAGGAGCAAAACACCCCCTTTTCTCGCTTTACAGTTTAAAGAGGAAGTCTATCTGTTATTATGTGTATACATACTTTATACCGAGGGAAACATTTATATAGTGTCTGTCCAACCAAGTACTGCGCCTACTACGATCTTGCGCTGGTCGTTTCATATATTGCTTGCGCATTTACATTTGTTTTAGACTCTTAGAAAAATTTTTTATGTTTTGTTGTATCGACGCACTTAATATCACGGTTCGCGCGTTAGGAATAGGCGGCATCTAAAACGCTTTTTAAATGAAAAATATGAAGAATTTCCATAGCATAAAATTCCTTATTACACATATGCATATATATGTACATATAGACACATATTGTGGAGTTATCCATACCAAGCCTCTATATTTTTCTTTAGACAACCCAACTTTATAACAAATTTTAGAGAAAAATTTCTAGTATGGTAGAAAGAAATATAGGAACCTTTCTACCATACTAAGAAATCTTATATATTTATTGTTGCTTTTAATCCGCCCATTTCATTTTAGACGTACGATTTGAATCCCTTTCATTTCTTCACATGATAATTAAGAATTAAGACGTCAAGCTTGATTCAAATTAATCATTTTGACTGACCGTTTTTACGTAAATAATAAGTAAAAAAGCAGTAGGAACTAGAATGAACAGTGCAGTAGCAATGAATGCGAGAATATTTACTTCCATAATTTCGTCATTTTTTTACTTGATAATAACTCGGGATCTAATCCCATAGAGATTCTAAAATTTTCTCCTGTAAATTCAATGGGAGGAATACATCCCAATCATATTGAATCAAATCAATATCATGAATAACAATATCTAAACTATCAAACCCATTCATCATAGAGAATGGAATAGTATAACATAGGAAGATCTTTTATCCATACGGAAAAAAAGAGAATAAAAATGTAATTCCTAATCCAATCAAGAATCCCGTTGAATTTTTCATTCTTTATCCGTTCGTTATTGTATAGAACTTAACGCCTTCTTTATAGAATGAAAAATATGTAATAAGGTATCATCTGACCCATCTTCCACTTACATCGGCCACAAGTACAACCCAAATAGTAAAAGTAAAATGGAAAAAAGGAAGAAGAAAAGATCCAATATTTCGACAAAAAGAGTTTGTTTGTTCTTTTGGCGATAGGACCTTCCCCTTCAATGGAATAAAAAAAGATTAAGGACCCCTCTGGGAATTAGATCCCACTCCACAACTCTTGACAGAGAAAAAAGATGAATTGGTAGAATCATCAGATATTAGGTCGGGACTGACGGGGCTCGAACCCGCAGCTTCCGCCTTGACAGGGCGGTGCTCTGACCGATTGAACTACAATCCCGGATAAATAAGGTATACAACAGATATATTCGCAATTATTTGATTAAAAACTGCTCCATTTAGAATCCTCGTATTGCAGAAAAATATTATTTTTTATCTATTAATATCCACACGGATATGTACGTTTTTGAGAATGATATAGATTCCCAGTAATCCTCCTGTAAAATGTAAATGTAAAATCGTGTTAAATTCATATGATATTTTTTCTTTCTTAATAAATCATTCTCATTCAATGACTTTTCTTCTGTAATTCTTTACATATCTTTTCTTTGCAGCTTTAGATATGATGTGATGAATCTAGATCATTAAAAATGAAGAAGATATAGAAAAAAAAATATATTTTATATCCTATTTTTTTTCTATTTATTTATTAACCTGGCGTTTCCGCAGGACAAATTTCTTATATAATTGAATCTCATGATGGATCGGAGAATTCTTGGGCCGAGCTGGATTTGAACCAGCGTAGACATATTGCCAACGAATTTACAGTCCGTCCCCATTAACCACTCGGGCATCGACCCAGGAAGAATCAACTCGAGACTTATTGATAATACATGATATGATCAACCTCCTTTCGTAGTACCCTACCCCCAGGGGAAGTCGAATCCCCGCTGCCTCCTTGAAAGAGAGATGTCCTGAACCACTAGACGATGGGGGCATATCTGCCCGATCGACATCATATTATACTATATATAATAGTATGAATAGTTTTTGGTAATTGTCAATATAATAGAATAGTGTAACTAAATCCAAAAAAGTTTTCTATCTTTTATGATTCCGATAGAATTTTTTTATTTTTCATTCATGGTTCATGAACCATTCAAAAGTTATCCTTTTCTATATCTATATAGATATAAAGTGTCTCTATCTATATACTATTTATCCCTTCTAATGATATAAAAATAGAAAAGGATAAATACTTCATTTTATGAAGGAATATTATAAATTATAATTAGTAATTGAATGGGTTAGAATTAATGAAGTTGAAGTATAGGATCCCCAGGGATTTGTCCAACAGAAAAAGGCTTTATTCTTCCACTTTTATCCTAGCTCACAGCTAGTAAATGAAATTAAGAAACTTTTTTAAGAGCTTGATTCCAAGT